TTATTCAATGAAACCAATGATTCGTTATTGGAGCAGATAGCAACAACCATTTCAGCGGACATGCGTATTTTCCGATGGATTTACATGGTTTCATTAGTAGAAATTGTTTGATGTAGCGAGTAATAGGCTCTTTCGCCGTTCAAGAATTCTTGTTTAGGCAGTTCATATCATCCACACATAGTGATCTAAGATTTCAATTCTTCCATGTTTCAGCAGTAGCATATTGTTCCATGGAGCTAAGGCCAAAAAGATGGAAGAAACAAGTGTTTCCACGACTCTACCATCCGGCCAATTCTGTTCCACTTCATCCCCTTTTCATGGGCACATATCTTTACGGCTAAGGAATGGGGAATCTTTCTCCTGTTACATGAATCAAATGTTTCATTTCATCCGGGAAAAGCCATCTCTTTCTCAACAATGTCTTTGTCATTTGATCCAATAGCGTTCCGTTAGATAGGAACAGATTTGATAAATACTGATAACTCTCGGATAGAGTATTAGAACGGAAAGATCCATTAGATAATGAACTATTGGTTCTAAACCATCTCTGGCGATGAATCAACAATTCGAAGTGCTTTTCTTGCGTATTCTTGATGAACCAGCGTTTATATATAGATGTAGGAGGGTTTGTTTGGGAAGCAATAAGCCCCTTTGACATCTCTTCATCTGCAAAGAATTCTCGACGTGAAAACACAGAGACAGAGGGCTGATCTTTGAATAGGGAAAAGAATGGATCCGCAGGGTCCCAAATGAATTGGCTTGTTCGAAAAAAGCCTTGTTCTTTGGAAGATCTATCTCGTGTCTGGTACTGCATGGTTCCACTCTGCAAGAACTCCGAATCATTCTCTTGAAGCTCATCCTCTTTATGATAAATGATCCATTTGCCCCGAAATGACCCAGTCCAATAGGGAAATCCCAATTCCGTGGGCCTTTCGATACAATCAAATAGATTGCCACAAGGGCGCCATATTCTAGGAGCCCAAACTATGTGATTGAAGAAATCCTCCTCTATCTGTTGCGGATCAAGGGCCCCTTCCCCTTCTTCAAACTCCGATTCGTATTTTTCATATAGAAATCTCTGATCAACGATAGAACAAGATCCATTTTGCATCATATCTAACTGATTCCTTGGTTCGGACCGAAGAAGTAATGTCACTCGATTATTATCAAACTGACTGCAATATTTTTCTGTCCGTGAGGATCCCGCCAGAGCGCCTTCTACTTCTAATAGTAATAATAGTAATAGGCCATGAACTAGATCAGAATCATTCTCAACGAATCCATAAGAAGTGATCCAATCTTTTTCATCGTGTCTGGATGAAGACCAAAGATCTTGAGCGACCGATCCGGCAGAACAACTCAAAAGATAAAGAAGTATCGTGAATTTCTTCATGCTCGTTCCAAGTTCGAAGTACCATTTGTACAAATAAGAATCCCCTCCCTTACATGATTTCTTCTTCATATAGATAGATATAGGATCTATGGGGCAATTACTTAGAAGTACATTTTGTGTAACAGCCCTTCCTATCTGATAGAAAAGGATCCCATGATCCTGAACCGATCTTATCTGGGATCGAAAATCCCAAGTTTTTCTATGAAGAGCTGATCTAATTGTATTAGTTTCTATAATGGATTTCTTCTGTGTAATACTAATTGATAGGGCCTCATTGATAAGTGCTACAAGATCTCGCGCATTGGAACCCATGGTTATGGACCCGAATCCGTTAGTATGGAACATCTTCTTTTCCAAGTGAAATCCCCTAGTATATGAAAGAATGAAAAAGTGCTTTCGTTGTTGTGGAAGAAGAAGCCTTCGTATCTTAATGCATGTATTTAATTTATTCGGAGCTATTAGAGCGGGATCCACTTTTTGGGGAATATGAGTCGAAGCAATAACAAGAATCTTTCCAGTGGAACATCTTTCACAATCCCTGGAGAGATAGTTCTCTAATAGACCGAGGGATAAGTAATTCGACTCATTCACATGCAGATCATGAATGTTTGGAATCCATATTATGCAAGGAGACATTGCTTTTGCTAATTCGAATTGAAGGGTGATATCAAATCGGTCTATTTTCGGCGTCATATACATAGTTAGCAGCTCCGTATCAATATCAAGGTCATCATCACTATCATCAATATCGTCACTATCATCAATATCGATATCGTCACTATCATCAATATCGATATCATCAATAAGATAACCTTTAGGCTTGTCATCCAGGAACTTGTTCGGAAATACCGTAATGAAAGGAACATAGGAGTTTGTCGCTAGGTATTTGACCAAACAGGATCGTCCAGTTCCTATAGAACCTATCACTAAAATACCTCTAGAAGGGGATAGGGCTAAGCGGAGCGAAAAGGGTTTTCCATGAGGAGATGGGGAATGAAAACTATTAGCCCCACACGAGGTTTGTGAATAAGTGATTGTCTGATAATGAGCAAGGAATATCCGTCTTTCTGCTAAACAGGATCTATTGAACTCATAATTCATTAGATC